GTTGTACCTGTAAACCAACCTCCTAAAGCGAAATAAGCACAAGGAAAGAGCAATAGGCCGGACCAACCTACAAAAACAAAACGGTCCCTCCGTAACCAATCATCCATAATATCAAATAGATCATTTTCTTCTTTGGTAAATTTACCAATGGCTATAGTCATAGCGATCCTCCTATTTAACTACTTCAACCATTTCCGAACACCTCATATCATTTCCAAGGCATACGATAGTTCTATTATCTGTGGACGATTTCTCGTCCGATGCCCCTTACAATGGGTTTCGAAGATACAAATTTTTCTTTTCTATTGGGCCACAAACGAATCTAAGTAAATAAATCCATGAGCTCGATTCGCTTAGTCCTTATACCTGATCTTATACTTATTTTATAACTTATACTATATAAATATAGTATAAATATATAAAATATATTTAAGTATTTGAACCCTAAATTGTTCTATGACTCATATTCCAGAGTATATCTTTTAACGGGTCAAACAAAAAAAGAAAATTCACTCTTTTTCCTGCCCCTAAACTAATAGTTAAATATAAATAACTGGAAATGAAAGTCCCTTTCTCGAATTTGTTCTCTATTGCATTGGCGGAAGAACAAAACAATATCTTATTATGAAATCAAGGAAAGATATTGAAAAATCTATTTTCGAAATAAACTTTTATTTTATATGTAATGTAGCGGAAAAGAATATCGATTTATTCCCATGGAGCATCCAGGAAATATCGACAAATTCTTGACTTGCGTGGTCTAAGGAAATAAAAAAATCCGCTTGTACAATTTTATCTATATCGAATTTAAATATCAGAATAGCCGATATAGTCGTCATTCAATGGGTTAGGTCCACTTACTTTTTCTTGATTTTTCATTTTATGCTGGGTTTGATAAGAACAATGGAGAAGTAAAAACACTTTGGTTTGGCGATTCATAATAGCGATTGGACATTTCATAATAGGAATTGGACATCTAGAATATTCTAGAATATTCCTGTCCAAAAACAAAAATTTGAATAATTTGACATGAATTAGTCATTATTAATTATAATAAATAATGATAATAATGAATATTGTTTCACTTTTTAATTAACTTTCTAACTATAACTCGTAATAAGCAGAAGTCATTATAATGGAATGGCGGTTACCCTTTTCTTTTTATTTCTCAAATTAATATCTCTATTCTCCACTGAAAAACGAAGACTAAATAGTTTTGTGTAAAAAGCCCCTTATCGGATTTGAACCGATGACTTACGCCTTACCATGGCGTTACTCTACCACTGAGTTAAAAGGGCCGTTTTATTCGATTCATGAATTATGGCTATTTTCCATTATGAGTATACTGCATAATAAGTATACTGCATAATACATAATATATGTATATATTATGTATATGGTATATGTACATGATATATACATATGCGCACATAACACATAATATATACATACATGCATAGGGGTTCGTTTAGGAACGATCAATTTAATTTGATTTATTATTTTATTTTATATATTTTTATATATTATATAATATTATATTATTTTTATTTATAAAATTTATAATTTATATATATATATTAATTTATATATATATATATATATTATATATAATAGATAATTATATATAATTAATTAGAAAATTCTAATTTAATTTAATTAAAACCGACCCTACTTGTTTACTGACCCATCAAAATAAGATTCACTTGATTGATACATGTACCAATCTGACATCGGCATAGATTCAATAGATTTTGTTGAATCATGTGATGAGGGTATTCGTACCCTGAACTGAATTCTTATAAAAATAAAAAAGTCAAAACAAAAATTTCTATTGTTTTTGAATTTTCTGACTTAATGTGAGATAGTGATAGGCATATTTTATCTGAACAGTGAACGAAGCAACGAGTTAAGTTTTAAGTTAAACTCAATGAGTTCAAATTGAAGAAAAGAAATTAAGTGGGTTTTTACCCCCCTTTTCTGTTCTGTCGCCCCAATCACTGCCTGAACTTACGGAATCCTATACCCCCTTTCACTATATAAAAAATAAAATAAACTTTGACTATATAGGATTAGGATGGTTCATTCATGAACCATCAAATAAAAATAAAAAATTCTATGGAATCATAACATAAAAGTAGAAAAGAGTGGTCGGATCTAGTCATATCATTAGATTATATTGACAATTCTAAAAAACTACTCATACTATCATCATAGTATGATGACGGGCGGGCGGATATGCCCCTATCGTCTAGCGGTTCAGGACATCTCTCTTTCAAGGAGGCAGCGGGGATTCGACTTCCCCTGGGGGTACTACAAAAGGAAGTTGATCATGGATTATTAATAAGCCTAGAATAAATTCTTCCTGGGTCGATGCCCGAGCGGTTAATGGGGACGGACTGTAAATTCGTTGGCGATATGTCTACGCTGGTTCAAATCCAGCTCGGCCCAAAAATTTGCCGCTCCATTGCATGAATATAATATAACCAAAATATAATATAACCAATGATATAAGCAATTTTTCCTCCAAAATGATCCGTAAAAGAAAAAAGAGTCTATTATTATTTATTATTTATTATTATTTTCTTTTTTTTGATTCGTTCTGATCTTTTCTTTCTAACGATCTAAATTCATAATACTTAATCAAAGCAAAGATTATGAAAGGAAAAATCGTTTTTCTCATTGAAAGGTTGATTATCTATTTTTGTTTTGGCAATAAACAAATGCAGGTTACTAGTAATTCGTGTTACTTTTACTATAATTTATGTATATATGATATCAGTTAGTATATCATTCGTGTCTCTGTTACAACACGACGAAGAAAATCGTTTTCTTAAACCATTAAGAATATGTATACTATATACATATACTTCGCTAGGCGCTGGGATTGTAGTTCAATTGGTCAGAGCACCGCCCTGTCAAGGCGGAAGCTGCGGGTTCGAGCCCCGTCAGTCCCGAACCGAACTAGGATCCGATCCGAGAAAAAGGAGACAGGGAGCAAGATCTAATCCCCAGCGGGGATTCTTATTTCTTTTGTTTTTCGTTTCGCATTTATCATCAAATAAATACAGAAATTTCAATTTGTACACTAAATTTTGGATGTATGCCTTCCAGTCCCAACTGAAGAAAGAGATACTAATCAAATAAAAGAGAAGACCAAGAAACGCCCCTTTTTATTAAACTTGTTAGAATTATATTAGATTTAGATCTTTTATTTTATATTTATACTTAATACTTAACCCGTACTTTTTCCATCTCATTTCCACTCTTTAGATCTGTGTATGATCCATAGAATATCAGTCATATAATACCTCATAATTGTATGTATAAGTATAACAAAGGAGGAGTATATAAGGAAGACGATAGGATTATTTATAGAAAAGAAAAAGTGGAAAAGGATGAAAATTCAATGGGATTCCTGATCCAATAAAGAATCCCATTCCGGATTTAGTATGGATAAAAGATCTTCCTATGTTATACTATTCAATCAATTCTAGGCGATGAATCGATTTGAGAAATCGGATATTGTTATTCATAATATTGATCCGATTCAGTATCATCAGGATGCAATTCATCCCATTGAATTTACAGGAATCAAATTTTGAATCTCTATGGGATTAGATCCCGAGTTATTGCAAAGTAAAAAAACAATGAGATTATGGAAGTCAATATTCTCGCATTTATTGCTACTGCACTTTTCATTCTAGTTCCTACTGCTTTTTTACTTATCATCTACGTAAAAACCGTGAGTCAAAATGATTAATTTAACTGAAACTTGAATTATTATATTAGATCAATGATTGAAGAAATGAAAGAAACAGATTACAATTTTGAATTCCAAATCTTAAATGAAATGATCTGGCTAGAATCATAAGTATCTGAGTATAGTAACATCTGAGCCGAGATAGTATGGTAGAAAGAATTCTATATAGTTCCTTCTACCATACTATCTAATATTGTATAGTATTTATTATCATATTAATGATTTTCATAGAAAGTTTGTATTGTATACAGATATAAGCTTTTTATATGCAGAAAGCCCATATCTAGATCAATATACAATATACACACAAGTAAATGTAGCAAAAAAAAAAAAAAGAAAAACCAGAAATTGGTTTTTTTCGTTGTAATATCCATAATTCTGATAAGAGCTGGTATATCAAAATAGAATATTTAGGAAGAATTCCGTTGGAAAAATTTTCCTATCATGCGTAAATTTGAGTTTCGAAATACAACTATAGTAATTATTTATTATTTGATCCAGTGGTTATTATTCATTATTGTATTTTCTTTTTCATTACTGTATTTCAGATTTCAGTATAATTTTGAAACAAAGACATTCTTCATTTTAAAGCTTCGCAAAACGATCAATTAAACAATTGATACAATTCAATTACTCAATTAAATTAGTAGTACCCCTAGAGTCCACTCCTTCCCCATACTACGAGTGAGAGGGAAAATGTAAAGACTACCATTAAAGCAGCCCAAGCGAGACTTACTATATCCATATGAATTATGTCTCCTATCTCTATAAAATAAAGGAATTATTCCATTATTGATCAATAATCATAGTAGAATCAATGGCGCATAGTCAAAATCGAATTCTGACTTAAGGCTATTAATGAACCAATCCAATGAATATACTCGTAACAAGATTATAAGATTTCTGGTAGAATCGATAAGCATTAAATTAAGTATAAATAGGATACACACACCTTTTCTTGGAAAATGAAATAGCAAAGAAATACTCCTATCCTAATGGAATATTGTTTGTTACCTGCTTTTCATAAGCAAAAGACATCAAAATATACCATCAAGATAGATAATATAATTATCTATCAGATACCTCTATTTCCTATTTGATCTAAGCCTTACTGTTTTTTTTTTTTTTTCTGTATACTGTTTTTCTTTCTGTAAAAGAGTGGGGAGACACCATCACCAGAAGAATAAGAAAGAATAACAGCTGACCAACTATCCTGATTGAACCTTTGAGTACTCAGAGATTCTTGTGAGTCTGGATACAAAGTATTTTCGGTCCTGTCCACAACTTCTAAATTGATTTCCCATCAGCCTATCCAATCTAATTCCTGACAGAGTCAGTAGACACAAATTTAGTAGTGTAAGATAATTAAGAATTCTTGATAGTCTTTTGTACAATTTCTTCTTCAATTCTAGGAGCAAAAAAGGAGTGTCCTTTAGGAACCTTTTGATACCAAGATTTCAGACCTCTGACTTTCGTAGTTGTGAATCCCAGAATTGACCTTCACTATTTACTATTTATTTTATTCAATTGATAAAATCAATGTCGGAACCAATCATATTAATAAGTAAGACTTATTTCATCCCTATTTGTACCGGTTTGGGCCATACCCCAAACCCAGATTCTAAAAAAAGGTATCGATAGGCTTATCCTTTTACCTCTCCTTCTCCGGGGACGTAATTCGTCGAGGTAAATCAGCAGAATAAGAAATCCCAAGTTTTTTTTGATCAGGCGACACCCAGATTTGAACTGGGGATAAAGGATTTGCAGTCCCCCGCCTTACCACTTGGCCATGTCGCCAAACCAAATCCGATTCCAAATAGATAAAATAGTATCCATCCCTATTCTATTACTCATTTTTTTATTGGATTATTGGATCCAGTTTAGATTATTGTCTTCGATTGGTTATATCTCAAAACACACCCCTTAAAAACTCCCCTTCTCTTTCTATTGCTATTGATAAGATCCAAAATAGATTTCCGGTCACAGACTGAAAAATGCAGGGCAAATTGGAACCATTAACTATTTGTTTTGTTTCGATTCGAAGTAGTGAAAGGTTCTTCAATTTATATCTCAATTTGTTGCCTTTCCTTAATGGAATAACAAAATCCAATTTTAGTATGACTAATCAGTATCAATTATTTTCAATAATCAATCTTTTTCAATTTCAATGATAACAAATAACAATCATATAACAATCAATTATAACAATATATATATCTATATGTAAATCCCTCACCCCCCCCCCAGAAATTGTTACACAGATACCGGGTCGGGTCTTTCTTATGTACATATCCCATATCCCTATAGGGAATCATCGTGCTTTATTTTTTCTATTGCATATAGAAAACGCAAAACTAGGAATTATGATATAGTGCGACCCGACCTCTGTTACCACAAGTGAAATTAGTATAAAATAAAAGATTTGATATGCAGATGGGTAGATAGCTATATCGGCATGTACTTAATAAATACTACGCCTATTACTCCTATTACGCAATTCAATCATATTCTATAGATTCTACTAGCAAAAAAAGAATCTGAAAAAATTTTGGAACATGAATAAAATTAACATTAATTAAGTATGCTAAAAAGGTAAACTCTATATTGCTCCTGTCTTTCTTTATCTCATTCATAGAGATTCGATTTCATCCTGAATCCATTTATTCTTTTGGTACCCAATCAATCTGATCGTAATATCATCGTAATATCATAATAATATCATAATAATAGGTAGAAATTAGATTCATTTTGATAGGGAATATCAAACTCCTATAAGTGACAGAATTTTTCCGGGAATGCTTTATCAATTCATTTCTATTTGTACCTTTCGCAAATTCGAACTTGCGTCGAAAATGCTCTTCATTCCTCTGTCTCATTTCCATTCATACGTATGAAATACATATATGGGGTTGGCTAAGATTTCATGTGATTCAGTAAACAGAATATAGATTCCATCATTGCTAGATCGATCCGTATGGTTCGATAAAATAAATAGTGAGCTAATAATGGGATTTTTTCGATAAACAGGAAACTTAAAATTGAGATGCGCCGGAATGCTGGAAATGAAGGAACGTCCACAATACCTGGATTTAGTCAGATCCAATTTGAGGGATTTTTTAGGTTCATTAATGAGGGCTTGACGGAAGAATTTCATAAGTTTCCAAAAATTGAAGATACAGATCAAGAAATTGAATTTAAATTATTTGTAGAAAGATATCAATTGGTAGAACCCTTGATAAACGAAAGAGATGCTGTGTATGAATCACTCACATATTCTTCTGAATTATATGTACCCGCGGGATTAATTTGGAAAACCAGTAGAGATATGCAAGAACAAACCGTTTTTATTGGAAATATTCCTCTAATAAATTCCCTGGGAACCTCTATAGTAAATGGAATATACAGAATTGTGATCAATCAAATATTGCAAAGTCCTGGTATTTACTACCGTTCAGAATTGGACCATAACGGAATTTCTGTCTATACCAGCACTATAATATCAGATTGGGGAGGAAGATCAGAATTAGAAATTGATAGAAAAGCCAGGATATGGGCCCGTGTGAGTAGGAAACAAAAAATATCTATTCTAGTTCTATCATCAGCTATGGGTTCGAATCTAAGAGAAATTCTAGATAATGTTTGTTACCCTGAAATTTTCTTGTCTTTCTCGAATGATAAGGAGAAAAAAAAGATTGGGTCAAAAGAAAATGCTATTTTGGAATTTTATCAACAATTTGCTTGTGTAGGCGGGGATCCAGTATTTTCTGAGTCCTTATGTAAGGAATTACAAAAGAAATTTTTTCAACAAAGATGTGAATTAGGAAGGATTGGTCGACGAAATATGAACCGGAGACTGAATCTTGATATACCTCAGAATAATACATTTTTGTTACCACGAGATGTATTGGCTGCAGCGAATTATTTGATCGGAATTCAATTTGGAATGGGTACACTTGATGATATGAATCACTTGAAAAATAAACGTATTCGTTCTATAGCGGATCTGTTACAGGATCAATTTGGACTGGCTCTTGTTCGTTTAGAAAATGCGGTTCGAGGAACTATATGTGGAGCAATTCGGCATAAATTGATACCGATTCCTCAAAATTTGGTAACTTCAACTTCATTAACAACTACTTATGAATCGTTTTTTGGCCTACATCCTTTATCTCAAGTTTTGGATCGAACTAATCCATTGACACAAATCGTTCATGGGCGAAAATTGAGTTATTTGGGTCCTGGAGGATTGACGGGGCGAACCGCTAGTTTTCGGATACGAGATATTCATCCTAGCCACTATGGACGTATTTGTCCAATTGACACGTCCGAAGGAGTCAATGTTGGACTTATTGGATCCTTAGCCATTCATGTGAGGATTGGCCATTTTGGATCCATAGAGAGTCCATTTTATGAAATATCTGAAAGATCAAAAGAGGCACAGATAGTTTATTTATCACCAAATAGAGATGAATATTATATGGTAGCAGCGGGAAATTCTTTGGCCTTGAATCGGGGTATTCAGGAAGAACAGGTTGTTCCAGCTCGATACCGTCAAGAGTTCCTGACTATTACATGGGAACAGATTCATCTTAGAAGTATTTTTCCCTTCCAATATTTTTCTATTGGAATTTCCCTCATTCCTTTTATCGAGCATAATGACGCGAATCGCGCTTTAATGAGTTCTAATATGCAGCGCCAAGCAGTTCCGCTTTCTCAGTCCGAGAGGTGCATTGTTGGAACTGGACTGGAACGCCAAACGGCCCTAGATTCGGGGGTTTCCGCTATAGCGGAACACGAGGGAAAGATCATTTATACTGATCCTCACAAGATCATTTTCTCAAGTAATGGGGACACTACTATAAGTATTCCATTAGTTATCTATCAACGTTCCAACAAAAATACTTATATGCATCAAAAACCTCAGGTTCCACGAGGTAAATGCATTAAGAAGGGACAAATTTTAGCGGACGGTGCGGCTACGGTTGGTGGGGAACTCGCTTTAGGAAAAAACGTATTAGTAGCTTATATGCCGTGGGAAGGTTACAATTTTGAAGACGCAGTACTAATTAGTGAACGTCTGGTCTATGAAGATATTTATACTTCTTTTCACATCCGGAAATATGAAATTCAGACTCATGTGACAAGCCAAGGACCTGAAAGAATCACTAAGGAAATACCGCATCTAGAGGCTCATTTACTCCGCAATTTAGACAGAAATGGAGTTGTGATGCTGGGATCTTGGGTAGAAACAGGTGATATTTTAGTAGGTAAATTAACGCCTCAGACGGCAAACGAATCGTCGTATGCTCCAGAGGATAGATTATTACGAGCCATACTTGGAATTCAAGTATCAACTGCAAAAGAAACTTCTCTAAAACTACTTATAGGGGGAAGAGGTCGCGTTATTGATGTGAGATGGATCCGGGGGGGTTCCGGTTTTAATTCAGAAATGATTCGTGTATATATTTCACAGAAACGCGCAATCAAAGTAGGTGATAAAGTAGCTGGAAGACATGGGAATAAAGGTATCATTTCCAAAATTTTGTCTAGAGAAGATATGCCCTATTTGCAAGATGGAACACCTGTTGATATGGTCTTCAACCCATTAGGAGTACCATCACGAATGAATGTGGGACAGATATTCGAATGCTCACTCGGGTTAGCGGGGGATCTGCTAAAGAGACATTATAGAATAGCCCCTTTTGATGAGAGATATGAGCAAGAAGCTTCGAGAAAACTAGTGTTTTCCGAATTATATGAAGCCAGTAAGCAAACAAAAAATCCATGGGTATTTGAACCCGAATATCCGGGAAAAAGCAGAATATTTGATGGAAGAACAGGAAATCCTTTTGAACAACCTGTTCTAATAGGAAAGTCCTATATTTTAAAATTAATTCATCAAGTTGATGATAAAATCCATGGACGTTCTAGTGGACATTACGCACTTGTTACACAACAACCCCTTAGAGGAAGGGCGAAGCAAGGGGGACAACGAGTAGGAGAAATGGAAGTTTGGGCTCTAGAGGGATTTGGTGTTGCTCATATTTTACAAGAGATGCTTACTTACAAATCTGATCATATTAGAGCTCGTCAAGAAGTACTTGGTGCTACGATCATTGGAGGAAGGGTATCTAACCCAGAAGATGCTCCAGAATCTTTTCGATTGCTCGTTCGAGAACTACGATCTTTGGCTCTAGAACTGAATCATTTCCTTATATCTGAGAAGAACTTCCAGATTAA